GCATCGCTCCTCCCATTCTTCCCAGTGAACATTAATTTAATTATTTTGAGGTAATAGTAGATAGAGATGACACTTGTGACGAGCGCTACCAGAACTGATGGGTACGAACCAGCTTTCCATCCATGCCGAAAGAGATAGAGTTTACCAAAAAAACCGGATGGTGGAGGGATACCCCCTAGGGATGGTGAACGTAAAACCAGAGAGAATGTTAGAACAGGATCCTTCATGTATAATCCCGCGTAATCCCTAATGTTATCAGTTCCGGTTCGTAAACCAAATGAGGTGATACGAGCAAAAGTTCCCAGATTCATGAGTATATAAATAAACGTATAAGTTATCATACTCGCATAACCGTTCCCCGGGTCTGCAGCAAGTACTCCAATCATAATATATCCAATTTGGCTTATAGAGGGATAAGCTAGCATACGTTTCATGCTTATTTGAGTAACGGCAACTAGATTTCCTAATATCATGCTAGAAGTAGCCAATAATCCTACCACGATATGCCACTCATTAGATAAATGTGGAAAAATTAGGCCGAAGAGTCGCGTAAATAAAACTGGAGCTGCTACTTTAGAGGTAACAGAGAAAAAAGCAACGACTGGTGTAGGAGAGTCAGAGTCGAGAAGAAGATTTTCGATCTTTCCGCTCATTCAGAACCGTGCATGAAATTCTTACTTCACACGGCTCTTGGTTCATGAGAGATTCACGACTGATATTGCTCCCAGAACCTTCCTCGTGTATGTTTCAAACCCATTACTCCTCGAATAATTCATAATCATTCAACCATAATCATTCAATATGGGGACTAATTGTTAACTTCTCGAAGAATCCCTCGTCATTTGCTTAGATTACCCACCAGCAGTTCCGTCTCAAATTTTTTCTTGCTTGTTTGTCCTTCTTCATTTTTCACCGGAATCCTTTCAACAACTGGAACAACTTGTTGAGTTGGTAGGCACACACGCCCGGCGGGAGAGGCAAATTGTGACTTTTTTCGTTCCTA